TAGGACTATGATACACGTAATTCCTGACATCTGGTCGAAAAGGAATAGAAAATCTAAAGAGAGGCAAAAGGCTTTTCATAAAATTTTTGGTTCTTTTTTACGAATTTTATAAAGCTAAATAGACAGATCTAAAAATTCATTTCGGATAATTGAACCTTCTCAAACTGTTTCTTTTTAAGAACCAAAAAGATTTGTGCCAAAACAACCGATCCTAAGAAGAACAAAAGGCCTTGGACACGTAATGGATCTTGAAGTACTATTTCCGCATCCCCCTGACCAAATCCACCCACATTAGGATTACTCGTTAATGGTTGATCGAGTTTAATGGATTCGCCCTCTGAAACAAGAAGTTCTAGGCCTCGAGGGATAATATCAATCACTTGGCGTTCATTCGACGCATCCACTATGGTTATTTCGTACCCCCCTTTTTCTTTTCGTAAAATTTTGCTTATTATCCCTCCTGCCGTAGCATTATAAACTGTATTGTTACTTTTGCTACCATCAGGATAAATCTGACCCCTTCCCCTATTTCCACCTACGTATATAGGATATTTTAAGAAGTGAACATCTTTATTAGTAGCAGGGTCTGGGGCAAGAATAGGAAAGGTTATTTCACTATATTTTTGACCAGGAACAGGACCTATCACAAGAATATTTTTTTTATTGGGGCGATAATTCTGAAAAGAAAGATTTCCTATCTTTTCTTTCATCTCGGGTGAAATACGATCGGGGGGGGCTAATTCAAACCCCTCCGGTAAAATAAGAACTGCTCCCACATTCAAAGCTCCTTTTTTACCATTAGCTAGAACTTGTTTTAGTTGCATATCATAAGGAATTTTAACAACTGCTTCAAATACAGTATCAGGAAGTACCGTTTGTGGAACCTCAATATCCACGGGCTTATTAGCTAAATGGCAATTGGCACATACAATACGCCCAGTTGCCTCTCGTGGATTTTCATAATTCTGCTGGGCAAAAATCGGATATGCACTTGAAATCGATGCCCAAGTTATTATATATATCATAAGTGAGACAGATATGGAGCGAGTAATCTCTTCCCTTATCCAAGAAAAGGTATTTCTAGTTTGCATGGTCCAATCATTTATCCCGAAAATTTCTACAATAAAGTTAGGTAGGTCGATAATATACTTCCCTAGCCACAATTCTGCTATTTACATTTACTGAAAAAAAAATACAATTTTTTTTGTTGAAATATACAAGGAATCCCTCATGGGTAAAAAGAGTAAAGTAAATACGACTTTGATTTGGTTATGATGTATAAGGTACGAAAGATTAGAATTGAATCAGTGAATTATTTTTTAGTCATTTATTGCATGATAAATCACTACAAGTGACGGAGATACACGATTTAAATAACGAAAGATCCAATATTTAAAAATTGTATCAAGAATGACTGGAAAGGTAGAAACTAGACCAGATAAAATTTGCTCATAATGAGCAAACCCAAAATCTTTGTAAATATAACCAATCATTAGTTCCCAACCGTGAGGCGAATGGAATCCGATACATAAATCAGTTAATAAAAGAATCGAAAAAGCTTTAATTGTATCACTTAAATTATATAGGAATTCTTGAACCCAAGAATTCAGAATAAAAAGCTTTTCCTTACCCCAAAAGGAATAACCACTTAGAATAACGAAAGATATTAGATTTGTCGAGAAGTGCAAGATTGTATGGATACGATACTCATTGTGTATCTTGATGAATTGGATCGTTTCTTTGTGGATTCCTAGACGAAATTGTTGTAAATCGGTTTCTGGGTATTCCTTTATCATTTCATCGAGCTGGAATAGTTCCTCTAATTGTATGAATTTTTCTAGAATACTTTTTTCTTGAATATCATTCAAAAAAGTTTCGCATTGTCTAGTATTCCACCAATTAGTAATCCAAGTTTTTAAACTTTTATTACAGCAGAGAGAGATCAACCAGGGCAAAAAGACTATAGATGTAAAATCAAAAAAAGGAATGAATGCTTTCTTTTTTGCCATTTTGAATCTGTGAATTGTTAATGAACCTACCTCATTTGTTGATTCTATTAGATCTAATATTTCTATCGAGCAGGAGTTTCTATTCTAATTCGAATAGAATGTATTGAACCTATGAATCCATTTTCTCTTTTTCTTTTGATTCCATACTTAGTCTTTGCTTTGAATCTAGAAAGAATACAGAAATAGACTCAGAATACACTTCCAATTTGAATCAAGAAAAAAATAGGGTTTCCAGGATGTTATTCCCCCTTTTTTCGATCAATATTAATTTCGAGACGAAGAAACAACTTTTCTTCTCTATCAAATATATCAAAAAAAAAAACGAGCATAAAAGAATAGATGAATGTTCAATTGACAAAAAAAAATCAAGAAATTCTGTCGTTTTTTCTTCCTACTGCAAAGCATTTAGTCTTTTAAAATTCATTCATTTCAAAATACTTCAATTGGTACACGCAAGAAGTAAGCCAATTCAGCAGCTTTTTGCTCAATTTCTCGTGTAGTAAAATTCTCATCAGTACGAATTAAAGGAATAGCCCCTTGACCTCGAATTTCCATATAAAGGACACGCCGAGCAGAAACACCCTCTTTAACTTCTATTCTGATCGACTGAATATCTTTCATAAGGAATCGTAAAAAGATGCGACGACTTTTTCCAGGAAATCCCCAACGAAAAATACGCACTATTCCTTCTTTTCGGTCGAAAAGATCATAACCACTACCCACATTCCACAAAATAGTGCACCACAAATAGCAACTAATAAAGAGACCTGCGATCCCATAGAAAGACATCACAATCCCTTGTGGAAAAAAAATGATTTGCTGAGACGGAAATAACGATATAACATTTCTACCAAGATAACTGGAAGTTCCAACCAATAAGAATCCTAATGAACCTAAAAATAGGATAAAGGCCCAGCAGAAATTACTTGTTTTTCGAGACCCCGTTATAAATTCTATCCATATAGATTCTGATCGCCAACTCATATATATTAGATCCAGTTATACAATTTTTTGGAATTGAGAAAATATGACTTTCCTTTTTTTGTTTTCAAAGTAACTCTCAAGGAGTAATTCATAGAATTGTTTATATCTAAAATAAAAAAATCTGCTTCCTTTATATGATCCCCTATAGCTATATACATACAAATAAATACATTGACTTGAATTTCATACATCGGCCCTATGATGATCCATTTTTCAAAAGAGCGCAAATTTATTTACTCATATAATACGTTTACACATGCATAAGAGCTTTTTTATTTATGTTTGTAGGAATCTATGTGTTATACAATATTCTACCAAATGGGTCTTATCGAATCGAAGTTTTTAAAATAAAAAAAGGAGTGATACGATTAGGTCTCATCCGATCTAAAAAATCTTATTTTTTTGAATATGAAGAAATAAAGAAGCCATTGCAATTGCCGGAAAGACTAGGCCTACTAAAGGCACAAAAATAGAGGGTAAGTTATTGAAAGTTGTCATAAAATGGGTACCTCAATTTAATATTTGTACCTGTTATTGTTATATTCTGAATTCTAAAGATATCTTAGAATATCTTGGATTTTTATTATTTCTATTATATATATTATATAATTATACTAAGTATCTTTAAGTAAATATATATCTAATATACAACCTAATATAAATAGATAGAATAGAACCTAATAGAAATAGAATAAAAAAATAGGTATAAGAAACGCCAAACTAAATAAATGGACTTAATAAATCTTTCAAAATCAAATAGATGTATCATACTCCCCTTGTTAGATTTATTATTCTTTTTGTCTTCTAATAGTCATTAATAAAGAAAAAATTTTATTCCATTAAAAATTTCTACAAAATTGATTAGAATCTGATCCAACAACAGGGAATTTTCGGGAAATGCAAAAAGATGGAAGACTCTCTATAGATCTGTATATATCTCTATTTGAATTATCTATACATATGCAAGCAAGGGAGGAAAATGAACTTTGTTTTATTTGTCTAGTCTAATTTGAACTTCCCGAAAGCAAAAATTCACTTTTTATCTTGTTGATAGAGGTTTACTGAGTAGTAAACAAGCATATCGATAAAAAAAGGATTCGAAAGAAAAATTCATTTTTCGGGGGTTTCGTTTAATTCTGATAAACTAACCGTTCTATTTGATTTCATTTTTCTTCAAAGGAAAAAAAGCATGGAGCTGAAATAACTCACTCAGAACACCTTTTAAAGGATTACGTGGTACAATTGCATCCAATAAGCCCTTACGTAATAAAGATTCAGCCGCTTGTGAACCTTCAGGCACGGCTTTTTTCAATGTTTGTTCAATTACTCTTTTACCCGCAAATGCAATATAGGCATAGGGTTCAGCAATAATGATATCCCCCAACATACCAAAACTAGCTGTGACCCCACCGGTAGTAGGAGATGTAAGAATTGATATATAGAATAACTTTTTACTTGATTGATAATCACATAAAACCGAAGAAATTTTAGCCATTTGCATCAAACTTAAACTTCCTTCTTGCATTCGTGCTCCTCCGGAAGAACACACTAAAATAAGAGGTAAACGTTGATTGGTAGCATACTCGATCAAACGAGTGATTTTTTCGCCTACTACGGATCCCATACTACCCCCCAAAAACTTAAAATCCATAACCCCAAGGGCTACCGGAATACCGTTTAGTTGACCTGTACCTGTTTGAACAGCGTCAGTCAATCCTGTCGTTTTTTGAGCAGAGTCAATACGATTTTTATAAGGTTCCTCCCTCGAATGAAATTTAATGGGATCCGCAGAGACCATGTCTTCATCCATAGGATTCCAAGTACCCGGATCAATCGAAAGCTCGATTCTCTCTGAACTACTCATTTTCAAATAATGTCCACATTGTTCACAAACATTCATTTTGACTTTCTTATACATTAATCCATAACAATTGTCACATTGAATCCACAATTGATTGTAGTTTTGAGTTATATCGAAATCCTTAGAACTCATTAAATTACTACGAT